CAAGCTTTTTCATAACAATTTTTATTAGAGATGAATTTTGTAACATTTGACTTCGTACCACTGAAAAATTTAGCCTAATACTTAAAAAATAACCCAAAAAGTGAAATGAATGCAGGGATAATTGGTTTATATCGATCGTTTCTGGTTGAGACCAAATATCAAAATGACATTGCCATAAATAGATAAAATAGTATTTCCATTTATTTATCAAAAGAGGCGTAGTCTTTGAAACTAGAATGGATTTTCCTTGATATCTAACATAATGGATGAAAGGATCCTTAAAGGATGATAAGATATACGAAAAATTCTTAACAAAAATTTCTGTAAGATGTTCTATTTTTTCATAGAAAAAAATTCGCTCAAAAAAAACGCGAAAATATTTTAATTGTAACTGAGACGATTTGTTAGATAGAAAAAGAAAGATAGATTCGTATTCCCATACATATAAATTATATAGTAGTAAGAAAAATCTTGGATTACTTTTAAAAAAAAAGTAGAAATCTTTTTTTGGGAATAAAAAGACTATTCCAGTCACAATAGTAATAAAAAAACAACCTTAATAAATGAAAGAAAAAGACATCTTTTATGCAATATCGAAAGATTTGAACCAAGATTTCCAGATGGATAGGATAGGGTATTCTTATATCTGACTTATGATTGAAATATATAAGTTTATCTTCGAAAAAAGGAAAAATGGAATGAATTGATCGCAAATTATTATAAGATTTTACGATTTCTAACTCTTTTAAGGAAGATATATATAATTGTAGGGAAAATAGAATCTCCAGAACGACAACAAAACCTTCTACTATTATTTGAGAATAATAATTATTGTTATAACCCCAAAAAGTATTTTTGTTAGAATCATTAACAATAATGATCAAATGAGTCTGTTGATACATTCGAGTAATTAAACGTTTTACAATTAATAAACTAAAATTCTTATTATAACCTACATTTTTTACAAAAATGGATCTGCGACTATAAGCGAGTCCATAAATATACTCCCGAAAAAAAAGCGGGTATAGGGTGTCCCGGTGGCGAGATCTATGGAGTTCCAAAAATACTTGATATTCCTCCATTAAAAAAAATCCTATTTAGTCAAATAAAGAATCAGAGATTCATTGGATTATCAAATGATACATAGTGCGATATGGTCAAAACAGGGAATTCTATATACTATATATTAATTTTAATAAAAGAATCCAAAATGAATTATATATTGTATATAGATACCTAGAAAACAAGTAAAACCCATCAACGGACTCACTCTAATCGCTTTTTCCACCTAATTTTTGTTCTAGGATAACAAGCTAGTTAGGAATCCTTTATTTTTTCAACCCAATCACTCTTTTGATTTTGGAAAAAAAATATCTTTATCAAAATACTCTTTCTTTTACACATACACATTTATCGCTACCCCCAAAATATAAGGGAAAATAGCTTTTTTTATAGTTAGGACTCATAACAAAAATAAATAATCCATTCACAGGAAAAGCTTTTCCCACATAAAGCACTAACCTCTTTTTAACGTACAATTAGATGGGGTAATCATTCAAATACAAAATAAATGAAAGCTCGTTACTTTTTGTTCCCTATAATTAGAGCTGCCAAGCTCTATCCCTTTATAATTTAAACCCAACTGAATTCTCTTGTTCCGAGCCAAGAATTCAAACACAAATTTGGACCAGATAGAAATAAGAGTGAAATACTTTTCGAATTCGTCATTGATACGACATGCTACTTTTTCCATTCATTCCCTTCTGGATCAGTCGTGGTTTTACAAACTCTACCGATGGTATGGACGAACCAATTGCTTCATAGAAATGTGTAAAAAATAGAGTCGCTCTTAAAAGCCGAGTACTCTACCATTGAGTTAGCAACCCCCAATTTTCAAATTTTAAAATAAGATAGGTGTGTATATCCAATCGCAATAAAAACAACACAAATAAAAGATTGAATTGTGTAATAAAATATTAGACATCAAAAATGGAAAAAACGAAAAATATCGAAAACGAATAGATTCTCAACATAAAAATGAAGAGATAAACCTAAAAATTTTCTCACAAAAAATCAAAAATGATAGACCACCCCTTTATCGACTATGTTATCCATTATTCTATATTACATTTATTATTTATATATATATATGTATTATTTTTTTAATTTATATCTCAATTCGCAATTTCAATTCAATTAATTACCTTTCAATCAAATAAGGGATTTCGTGTTTTTATATTGCAGAAAATTAAACGAATCCACCATTTGATGAATTAAAAAAAGCCTACTTAACATGAGTAAGAGTAAATTGATCAATTTATTCACGATCGGATTATATTTATTTGATACACTGTTGTCAATATTAGTATTGAAAAAAAGAATACAATTGAGAAAACAAATAAAAAAAAACGGAACACCCACCCTATATTATGTTATGTGAAAAAACATCGAAAAACGAAATAGCCGTTTTTCCTTAGAAATTGTAATAACTTTTTTTTGT